GTTGTGTATTATCAACGATTTCGACAGAAGGGGGTAAGACGAGGTCTTGAGCAGTTACATATCCCGGACCCTTGATACAAATCGACCCGTTTTGAATTCCATACAAATTTCCTCTCAATACAATTTCTTTCAAATTCATTAAAAGTTCATGTACCGTTTCTTGAATACCCACTATGGTAGAATATTCGTGTGGTATTTTTTCAGATTTTGCACGTGTGATAGATGTTCCTTCTATTTCTCCAAGCAAAGCTCTTCGCATTGCAATCCCTATTGTGTCGGCTTGACCTTTCATAAGTGGAGACAGAATAAAGCGTCCATAAAAAAGACGCTTACTGTCTGTTCTCGATTCAACACACTTCCACTGTAGTGTTCGAGTAGATACTTTGACTTTCTCTCGAACCATAGTAATAGGACTTGATCAAATCATTGAATTATTTATTTCTCTTGAAATCTCTTCAATGTTTATTTTTAGACGCGTCTTTTTTTAGGTGGCCTGCAGCCATTATGTGGCATAGGAGTTACATCTCGTACGAAACTTAACAGTATACCACTTCTACGAATAGCTCTTAATGCTGCATCTCGTCCGAGGCCAGGACCCTTTATCATGACTTCTGCTCGTTGCATCCCTTGATCCACTACTGCACGAATAGCGGTTCCTGCTGCGGTTTGGGCAGCAAACGGCGTCCCTCTTCGTGTACCCTTGAATCCACAAGTGCCGGCGGAGGACCAAGAAATAACCCGACCCCGTACATCCGTCACAGTCACAATGGTATTGTTGAAACTTGCTTGAACATGAATAACTCCTTTTGGTATTCTACGTGTATTCTTACGTGAGCCAATACGTACATTCCTACGAGAACTGTTTTTTGTTATAGTTTTGGCCATATTTTATTATCTCATAAATATAAGTCAAAGATATATGGATATCTACATTTCATGTCAAAATAGATCCTTTTTTTTATACTTTTTATACATCGGGTCTTTAGAAACCTCTTTTTTATTTATTTTAAATTTTATTTATATTTATTAACTTTTCGAAAGATTATCCCTGTCTTTGTTTATGTCTAGGGTTGGAACAAATTACCATAATTCGTCCTCGTCTACGGATCAGTCGACATTTTTCACAAATTTTACGAACAGAGGCTCTTATTTTCATCGTTGTCATTCCTAAACTGAATTCCGAATATACTTATTGGAAGAAACTAAATTTCTTTCAATTTTAACCCTAGCGATCTCTATAAAAGGAATGTTGAAGTTGAAAAAACTACCTAATAATTCTAATCTTTGTTGCGGAGTCTATAAATTATACGTCCTCTAGTGGAATCATAACGACTTACTTCAATTTTGACTCTATCCCCCGGTAGTATACGTATAAAACTGCGCCGGATCCTTCCGGAAATATAACCTAGAATGAAATCTTCATTATCTAAACGAACCCGAAACATACCATTTGGAAGTGATTCAGTAATTAAACCTTCATGAATCCATTTTTGTTCTTTCATTCCATGCAAAACCTCCTTAATTTAAAGTATCAACTAATTAATGTAGGAGGAGTGAGATTCAAAACCCGTCCTTTCTCTTTTTCTTTTTTGTTTTTCACAAAACAAAAAAGAAGTTTCGAAAAAAATTCGGATATCAGAAAGATTACCATATATAACACAAAATTTCTCCTCCGATTCCTTCTAGTCGAGCCTCTCGGTCTGTCATTATACCTCGAGAAGTAGACAGTATTACAATCCCCATTCCGCCTAAAATTCTAGGAATTTGTTGATAGTTAGAATAGATTCGTAGACCCGGTCGACTTATTCGTTTTAAATTTAAACTAGTTCTATCGAGCCCTTTTCTATGTCGTAGGGTTAAAACCAAAAAAGATTTGTCGCTTTCGCGATGTTTCCTGGCGTTTTCAATAAAACCTTCTCGTAAAAGTATTTTAATAATGTTTTTGGTGATATTAGTAAACGGTATTCGAATCGTTCCTTTTCTATTCATAGCAGCATTTCGTAGAGAGTTTATTATGTCAGCAAGAGTACCCCTACCCATGATAAACTAAAATTATTGTTGCCTCTCATTTTTTATATTGACATGCTCTTTGGTCTTTTTTTTTTTTAATATATGCGTCAGACACACAAAATTTACTAATTAATTTCATCTATTTCATAATCGGGTTCCTTCAAATTGTATACTATAACTATATCGCAGACTCTTCTTCTATCTTACTTCTATCTTATAATACCTCGGGTGCTAGTGAAACTATTTTAGTGAAATTTAACTGTCTCAATTCCCGGGTGATCGCACCAAAAATTCGAGTTCCTTTCGGATTTCCTTCTTGATCAATGACAACTGCAGCATTGTCATCATATCGTATTATCATGCCATTGTCGCGTTTGAATTCTTTACAAGTACGCACAATTACAGCTCTGATCACTTCTGATTTTTCTAGGGATGTATTTGGTAATGCTTCCTTGATCACAGCAACAATAACGTCACCAATTTCAGCATATCGTCGATTACTAGTTCCTATGATTCGAATACACATCAATTCTCTGGCCCCGCTGTTATCCGCCACATTCAAATGAGTCTGAGGTTGAATCATTTTTTTTTTTAATCTATTCTTGGAATACAGCCAAAGAGCGAAGTAAAAAAAAGAGATATTGTTTGTCAAAAAAAAAAAAAAAAGAAATAAATTTGCAATTTTTATTTTATCCCCAAAAGCCCTTTTCTTGGGTTTGGGTGGGTTCTACATTCTACATTTCTATACCGAAATAATGAATTGAGTTCGTATAGGCATTTTTGAAGCCGCTATTGAAATAGCTTTTTGAGCTATATTTTCTCCTACTCCGTCCATTTCATAAAGTATTCTACCTGGTTTCACGACAACTACCCAATATTCAGGAGATCCTTTCCCCGAACCCATACGTGTTTCTGTAGGTCTTACCGTAACCGGTTTGTCTGGAAATAAACGTACCCATATTTTTCCACCGCGGCGGACATTTCGTGTCATTGCCCGCCGACCCGCTTCTATTTGTCTAGATGTAATCCACGCGGGTTCAAGTGCCTGAAGAGCATATCTACCGAAAGAAATATGATTACCTCGATAAGATATTCCTTTCATTCTTCCTCTATGTTGTTTACGGAATCTGGTTCTTTTGGGGTTATAGTTGATGATTTTTTCTCACTTTCACCTCTATTCCAGAACCGGACATGAGAGTTTCTTCTCATCCGGCTCCTTGCGAATAAAAGAAAAGGATTCAAAAAAAGATATATTGATGAATAATATACCGAATCATGGGATCCTTTGAGATTTCATTCATCTAATTTCTTAGAAAATTTTCTATCTTATTTTGTTTTGCTATATATATATATATAACTAAATAAGTTTCCTATATTATTTAGAAGGTAATAGATATTTATATAGAATATAGTTATATAATAGAGATAGGGACATTTTCTTATAATGAATCTTTATTTTGGCTTTTTCTATTTTCATTATCATATCAGATTTAGATCGATCAGAATTTGAAAAGAAAGATACAATAAAACCGAAAAACTTTCGCAGGCGAATATTTACTCATTCTTTAGTTGTTTTAGTTGTCGGACTAGTCATGAACTTTCCTTTCAGGATACACTGGATTGTTTTGTTCTCCATCTGGTTTGCTTCGCCATCCCACCCAATGAATTCTACGCCTTCACAGGTTTCGTCGTTCCCATCGCTTCTCAATTAATGGTTAGGTTTTAATTCTACAATGGAGTCTCTAATTAAATTTGTTCTTGAGTCAATTTTCTCAGTCTTTATTGACTCGGGACTCTTGATTTTTTTCTTCTATGAATGGATTCGTTTAATTATGGATCAATCAGTATTGATGCTTTTTTACACTGCCTTTTTTTTATTTTAGGATTTTATTAGATGACGCATAGACCTTACATGTTATATATTGGAATCATATATCATTTCATTGAGATTTATTTTCTCTCTTTATCTCATCTTTCCATTTATCTAGATACTTTTGTTTGTTTTACAATTTCTAATCAGTAATCAGATTTCTTTTTTTTTTTTAGATTTTAGAAAAGAAATATTTCAGTTGCTCCAATGATATCACCAATCTATTATATCTTGACTGGTTCTTTTGATCGAGATAATGTGAAGCGATGAGCTAGTTATTCGTTCTATACTTCTTAGTTTTACTTATTGATTCAATTATTATTATTATTTTAATATGGGCCGGTACCCTCTTTTTTTATTTCAACCCTAAAAATAAAAAACCAACGAGTCACACACTAAGCATGGCAATTATATCAAGATGAAATAAGATGAAATTCTCAATCGCATTTTTATTCAACCCTATAGAATAGAATTTCAAATTGCTAGAATTGCTCATTTTTTTTTATTCAAGAGAAAACGACTTAAAAAGTTTGTTATTTTCTGTTCGGGGTTACAACATAAAAATCAAAACAAGTCAAGTAAAGGTTTATTATTCCTCGTCTCCAAATATCCAAATTTTTATTCCCAATACCCCATAAAGCGTTTGAGCAGTATAGGAACAATAATCGATTTTAGCTCGAATTGTTTGTAGAGGAACCCTACCTTCTCGGATCCATTCAACACGTGCAATTTCTTTTCCGTTGATACGCCCTGCAATTTGTACTTGAATTCCTTTTGTATTCGCCTGTTCAGCTAATTCAATAGCTTTTTTCATTGCTTTACGACATGAAACTCGGCTTTTTAATTGTCCGGCTAGAAATTCTGCAAGAATAGTAGGATGTCCATAAGGATTTGCAATCCTTGTAATAGCAATGTTTAGTTTTCGGTTCATACAATTTAATTCTTTTTGTAACTTCCTCTGTAATTCTTCGATTCTTCGAGTCCTACTCTCCAGTAATAACTTCGGGAATCCTATATATATTAGGACCTGAATCAGATCAATTCTTTTTTGAATCTCTATACGTGCAATTCCCTCAACACCGGAAGATATTTTTATGTTTTGTTGTACATAGTTTTTGAT